TATTCCTATTCGTCCGCCCTTTCATTTTAATGAAAATGAACCATAACTATGGAGTCCTATTCCTAATAGATTGACACCAAAATAGCATATCCAAATTATAAGAAATCCAATAGACGCCACAATTGCTGAATTTGTACCCTTCAGTTTTATATTTGTTCGCGTATGCAAATAAATAGCAAATACCAGCCAAGTAATAAAAGCCCAAGTTTCTTTTGGGTCCCAACTCCAATAGGATCCCCATGCCTCGTTAGCCCATACTGCTCCAGAAAGAATTCCTATGGTTAAAAAGATAAATCCTAGACTAATAACCCGATAACTCCAATAATCCAATTGTTGAATCAATTGTGACCTATAATAATTTTTTTTGACAAAAAAAGAAGTATTTTGTAAAAGATTACTTCGTTCAGTCACGGATTCGACTTCACCAAAGAAAAGTGACCCGTTACCATTTAATAAATGATTACTCGTAGAAAAAAGCTTTTTCTTTGTTCTAACTGTAATTACTAAAAGGGATACTGATAATAATGATCCACACAAAAGTGCCGCATAGCCTAATATCATCATACTTACATGCATTATTAACCACTCGGATTGAAGAGCGGGTACTAATATCGTGGATTCATGTCTTTCGGTTAAAAGACCTGAAGTCGCAAAGCCTTGAGTAAAAATAGCACCGGGTGCAATTATTGTGCTTAGAATATTTTTAGTTTTTTTGAAATATGGAACGATATGAATAAGGGAAAAACTCCACGAAAGGAAGATTAAGGATTCATATAAATCACTTAGTGGAAAATGTCCTGAATAAATCCAACGAGTCACTAATAATCCAGTTATACAGAAAAAAGTTATTATCATTCCTTTTTCGGATGAATCGGATAGTTTTACAATTTCATCAACTAAAAAGCTTATCAAATGAATTGTAATTAGAATTAAAACGACCGAAAAAGAAATATGCGTTAATATATGCTCTAAGGTTGAAAATATCATAAAAAATTTAAAAGAGGAGTCCCTTTATTATAAAAAAAAATTCTATATATATATATTTTATTAATTAATATATCGAAATGGCGAATTGAATTCATTATAGGATGTATTTACTTTTTTTAATAGATGACATGCCGCTACTCGGACTCGAACCGAGATGCTCTAGCACTGCTTCCTAAGAGCAGCGTGTCTACCAATTTCACCATAGCGGCCTATCTTGAACTCATAATAGCCTATTAATAAGCAGGCGTCTAGATTTAAGAAAAAATAGGGTGTAATCTTTTTTAGGAAAGATTATAATAGATGAATAAGAATTTGTTTCATATAGGTATTTGAAGGTTCATTATTGGGAGTTTAGGGTCTTCATTGTATTTTTTTGTCTTTTTCTTTTATAGTCCCCTTTTGAACTCTTGGAAAACTAAATAGTCCTACTCTGAATTAAGGGATGCGAGGTACCCCCCCAAAAAATTGCGTTTTAATCTAATGAACTGTTTTTTTATTTCATAACTAGAATCCAAAATTCATACGTATTTTTACAGATTCAACAAAATAGAAAAAAGGTACGAAGATTGCACAAAAGGGTTTATAAATTGGATCAACAATCAAACAATTTCCCTAATTCTTAAAATTAAAATTAGAGTAAACCAAGATTGGCTACTCACGCTTCTATAGATTTATCCAGAAATGTAAAGAAAATATCTAATAAATTAGTGGAACAAATAGGTGGATGGGGAAAAAAGGACTCCCCACCTTGGAAATGATAAAATAAACAAATTCTCTTGTGTTTTTTATCAACAAAAAGAAAATTTTAAAAATTGGGTTTTGGTAAGGTAAAGAGAATAATTATTATTATACAGATTCTAAAAGCCTAGGGAATGAAAATCGGTAATTTTTTTTTTTTGAAACGAGTCCATTTTTGAGTCGGGTAGATTGAGATTATTCCAACATTTTCTGTTTTATTTCTTATTTTCTTTTTTATTTGTTTGTTGCACAAAAAAACTTTTGGAATTCCCAGTAGAAAGAGATTTTCCCAAAGAAAACGCTTTTAACGCCGCTTGATCCCCCTTCCTTTTCCAAAAATTTTTACGAATACGCTTTTTTGATGCAGAAGTACGTTTTTTTGGAACTGCCATTTAAATAAAAATTAAGAGATTACTCATTAGTATAGCTGGATGTGAAAGACATCTATTGTTAAATGTAAAAAAAAAAAAAGAAGCGTTTTTCTAATTCATTTTTTTTTTTTTTACTATCTTTTCAAAAAAAAAAATATGGATTTATATTTTTCTTTCAAATTCTTTCTAAATCCATATTTTTAGAATTCTTTATGTGATAGAAATGGAATTAATTGAACTTAATCGAATAACGAGTATGAACTAATGTCTCCCTCTGTTTACTTCCATCATTCTATATTTATTTCATTTACATCTAATAGAATACCTCACAAAAGGGGAGAACTTCCATATTTTTAGTATGTTTAATAAAGTTTATTAACTCGACAAACTCGGGGAAAGATATTAAATTTCATCTTTGATTTGAATTTGTAAATTAAAAGCAATATTTAATGTTTTTCTTTCCTATGATTTAATCATAATTTGACCAACCGGAACTTCTTGATTTGAATATTTCAAGTATTTAGCAGAAAGAATAACTAAATACCTTAAAATTGATAAAATTTTATTTATGTTAGTGCATATCTTAATTTTTTATTGACTCTTTTGAAAAGAGCTAAGATCCGGTAAATCGGAAATAATTAAATAATTAATAGTAATTAAGAATAAAAAACTTTTTTTATGGAACAGACATATCAATATGCGTGGATCATACCTTTCGTTCCACTTCCAGTTCCTATGTTAATAGGGGTAGGACTTCTTCTTTTTCCCACAGCGACGAAAAATTTGCGTCGTATGTGGGCTTTTCTAAGTATTTTATTGTTAAGTATAGTCATGATTTTTTCAACTAATCTGTCTATTGAGCAAATAAATAGCAATTCTATCTATCAATATGTCTGGTCTTGGACTCTCAATAATGATTTTTCTTTAGAATTAGGATACTTGATTGATCCACTTACTTCTATTATGTCAATGTTAATCACTACTGTTGGAATTTTGGTTCTTATTTATAGTGATAATTATATGGCTCATGATCAAGGCTACTTGAGGTTTTTTTCTTATATGAGTTTTTTCAGTACTTCGATGTTAGGATTAGTTACTAGTTCAAATTTGATACAAATTTATATTTTTTGGGAACTGGTTGGAGTTTGTTCCTATTTATTAATAGGTTTTTGGTTTACAAGACCTCTTGCAGCAAATGCTTGTCAAAAGGCATTTGTAACAAATCGTGTAGGGGATTTTGGTTTATTATTAGGAATTATAGGTTTTTATTGGATAACTGGTAGTTTTGAATTTAGGGATTTATTTGAAATATTCAATAACTTGGTTTATAACAATCAAGTAAATTCTCCCTTTGTTACATTGTGTGCTGTTCTATTATTTGCCGGTGCAGTTGCTAAATCTGCACAATTTCCTCTTCATATCTGGTTACCTGATGCTATGGAAGGACCCACCCCCATCTCGGCTCTTATACATGCTGCGACTATGGTGGCAGCAGGGATTTTTCTTGTAGCTCGCCTTCTTCCTCTTTTCATAGTTATACCTTATATAATGAATATAATTTCGTTGATAGGTATAATAACAGTATTATTAGGAGCTACTTTAGCTGTTGCTCAAAAAGACATTAAGAGGGGTTTAGCCTATTCGACAATGTCTCAATTGGGTTATATGATGTTAGCTCTAGGAATGGGGTCTTATCGAAGTGCTTTATTTCATTTGATTACTCATGCTTATTCCAAAGCATTATTATTTTTAGGATCCGGATCTGTTATTCATTCAATGGAAACTGTTGTTGGTTATTCTCCGGATAAAAGTCAGAATATGGCTCTTATGGGTGGTTTAACAAAATATGTGCCGATTACCAAAACCTCTTTTTTAGTCGGTACACTTTCTCTTTGTGGTATTCCACCTCTTGCTTGTTTTTGGTCCAAAGATGAAATTCTTAATGATAGTTGGTTGTATTCGCCTATTTTTGCAATAATCGCTTGGACCACAGCAGGATTAACTGCATTTTATATGTTTAGGATTTATTTACTTACTTTTGAGGGGCATTTAAATATTTATTTTCAAAATTACAGTGGGAAAAAAAATACAGCTTTGTATTCAATATCTATATGGGGTAAAGGGTGTTCAATTAATAGAAATTTTCGTTTATTAAAAATACATAATCCTAATTCTTCTTTTTTTTCAAAAACAACATATCGAAGTGATGATAATCTAAAAAAAAGAAATAGAGGACAACCTTTTATTAATATTATTCATTTTGAAAATAAAAAAGTTCATCTCTACCCGCACGAATCGGACAATACTATGTTATTTTCTTTACTTGTATTAGTCTTATTTACTTTGTTTGTTGGATCTCTAGGAATTCCTTTTAATCAAGACGGAAGAAATATTGATATATTATCAAAATGGTTAGCCCCATCTATTAACCTTTTACATAAAAATTCAAAGGATTTAATAGATTGGCATGAATTTTTGAAAGATGCAATTTCTTCAGTCAGTATATCTTTTTTAGGAATACTTCTAGCGTCTTTTTTATATAAACCCATTTTTTCTTCTTTAAAGAATTTTGACTTAATTAATTCATTTATTAAAATGGGTCCCAGAAGAAACCGTTGGGACCCATTTTTAAATGTCTTGTATAATTGGTCGTATAATCGTGCCTATCTAGATGTTTTATATACAACATCTTTTACCGGTTCAATAAGAGGATTGTCTCAATTAACTCATTTTTTTGATAGACGAGTAATTGATGGAATTACCAATGGGGTTGGTGTTATGAGTTTCTTTGTAGGAGAGGGTATCAAATATGTAGGGGGGGGGCGCATCTCTTCTTATCTTTTATTATATTTCTCATTTATATCCATTTTTTTCCTTTTGTTTCTTGGTATAATCCCCGTAGAG